AATGAGATGCCTGATTAAAGGATTATCTTGATATGGTAAATAAAGTAATAAAAATTACTCTCATTATATAAGATAGAATCAAACTATCGCCTTTAATATCAAAAACTAACGTGCATCTCACACCCTTATATAATAAAAAGGTAAGCTAATTTAAGCTAATGGGTTCATATCCCATCCATGGAGGTTCTAATCCACCCCTTTTTAATGTACAACAACTCTATAAAACTTCTCTTCCTATCATCATTGATGATAGGAACGATCTTGTCCATTTCTTCAAATAACTGATTAGGAATCTGAATAGGACTAGAGATCAACTTACTTTCCATCATTCCATTATTAACAGATAACAAAAACATAATAATTAACGAATCATCAATTAAATACTTTATTATTCAAGCTATACCATCAACAATATTATTAATTTCAATTTTGTTGATTCAAATAAAATACATAATTTGATTGGAAAAAGAAAATATTCCATCAATGATAATTATGTCAAGAATAATAATAAAAATAGGTGCTGCTCCATTTCACTTCTGACTACCAGAAGTAATAGGGTCAACAAGATGAATAAACTGTTTAATTTTATTGACGTGACAAAAAATTGCTCCAATAATAACATTATCCTACTGTATTAAAATAAGAAGATTCACTTTTACAGTAATTTTAATAGGAATTATTGTTGGAGCAATAGGAGGATTAAATCAAACATCATTACGTCAAATCATGGCATATTCCTCAATTAGACATCTAGGATGAATAATCAGATCAATGGTTATTAGAGAAAATACATGAGAATTATACCTTTGCATTTACTTCCTGCTAAACATTGCAGTAATTATGATATTTAGAAGTATAAAATTATTCTTCTTAAATCAAGCTTATCTGTCAGGAAATTTAAAAATAGAAATCAAATTTTTAATAATGTTATCACTCCTATCACTAGGAGGACTTCCACCTATACTAGGATTCTTACCAAAATGAATTGTTATCCAATCACTCATTGATAATAACATGACAACAATTATATTTCTCATAGTAACATTTACAACCATTACATTATACTACTACATACGAATTAGATTTTCAGCAATTATTATGTCACATACAGAAAACTCATGACTAATAGGAATTAAAATCAATAAGTCAAAAATAATTCTATCCGTAATAACAACAATTTCAATACTTGGGTTAATTTGTACTTCAAGCCTTATGCTATTTTATTAAGGCTTTAAGTTAATAAAACTAATAACCTTCAAAGTTGGAATTAAAAAATTATCTTTTAAGCCTTAGTAAAATAGCATTTTACACCTCTAGAATTGCAGTCTAAAATCATAACTGAATATAAGGCCACAAATTGTGATAGGAGAGAAAAGTTCTCATAAATAGATTTACAATCCACCACCTATAAATTCAGCCATCCTATCGCAAAAATGACTATTCTCAACAAATCATAAGGATATTGGAACTCTATATTTTATGTTTGGTGCATGAGCAGGTATAATTGGGACATCAATAAGAATAATTATTCGAGCTGAATTAGGTCAGCCAGGGTCAATAATTGGAGATGATCAAATTTATAATGTTATCATTACAGCCCACGCATTTGTTATAATTTTCTTTATAGTTATACCTATTATAATTGGAGGATTCGGAAATTGACTTGTACCACTAATAATTGGAGCACCAGATATAGCATTTCCACGAATAAATAACATAAGATTCTGGTTATTACCACCATCATTAATCCTTTTACTCTCGTCTTCTATAGTGGATAGAGGAGCAGGTACAGGATGAACAGTATATCCCCCACTAGCAGGAGCAATTGCACATGATGGATCTTCTGTAGATTTAGCTATTTTTTCATTACACCTAGCAGGTATTTCATCAATTCTAGGTGCAGTTAACTTTATTACAACAACAACTAATATACGATCAAATAGAATATCCCTAGATCAAACACCATTATTTGTTTGATCAGTAGCAATTACAGCATTATTATTACTACTATCATTACCAGTACTAGCAGGAGCAATTACAATATTATTAACAGACCGAAACCTTAATACATCATTTTTCGATCCTGCAGGAGGTGGAGATCCAATTCTCTATCAACATTTATTCTGATTCTTTGGACACCCGGAAGTGTACATTTTAATCCTACCAGGATTTGGAATTATTTCCCACATTGTTTGTCAAGAAAGTGGAAAAATTGAATCATTTGGAACCTTAGGTATAATTTATGCAATACTATCAATTGGATTAATAGGATTTATTGTATGAGCACATCATATATTTACAGTAGGAATAGACGTTGATACACGAGCATACTTTACATCAGCAACAATAATTATTGCAGTACCAACAGGAATTAAAGTATTCAGATGAATAGCAACATTATACGGAACAAAATTTAAATTCAATCCACCATTATTATGAGCTTTAGGATTCATTTTCCTATTTACAATAGGGGGTTTAACAGGACTAGTATTAGCTAATTCATCATTAGATATTGTTTTACATGACACTTATTATGTTGTAGCACACTTTCATTATGTTTTATCAATAGGAGCAGTATTTGCAATTATAGGAGGAATTATCCAATGATATCCGTTATTTACAGGACTAACCATAAACAATAAATGACTAAAAATCCAATTCACAATTATATTCTTTGGAGTAAACTTAACATTCTTCCCTCAACACTTTCTAGGTTTAGCAGGAATACCACGACGTTATTCTGATTATCCAGATGCTTATACATCATGAAATGTTATTTCTAGTATTGGATCAACTATCTCAATTATAAGAATCATTATGTTTATTATAATCATATGAGAAAGAATAATTAAAAATCGAATAATTATTTTCAGAATAAATATAAGAAGATCAACAGAATGATTACAAAATAATCCTCCTGCAGAACACAGATATTCAGAATTACCATTAATTAATAAATTCTAATATGGCAGATTAATGCACTAGATTTAAGCTCTAAAGATAAAGATTTAACCTTTTATTAGAATTTATTAATGGCAACATGATCAAATTTATCATTACAAGATAGAGCCTCTCCTTTAATAGAACAATTATCATTCTTTCATGATCACACTATAATTGTTCTACTATTAATTACAGCAATTGTAGGATATTCACTTAGATATATATTATTAATTAACTATACAAATCGAAATATACTTCATGAACATTTAATTGAAACCATCTGAACAGCCCTACCAGCTGTTACACTAATTTTTATTGCATTACCATCTCTACGATTATTATATTTACTTGATGATTCATCTAACGCCCTAATTACAATTAAAACAATTGGACGACAATGATACTGAAGCTATGAATATTCAGACTTTATTAATTTAGAATTCGACACTTATATAACACCAGAAAAAGACTTAGAAATGAATGAATTCCGACTCCTAGACGTTGATAATCGAACAATCTTACCCATAAATACAGAAATTCGAGTATTAACTAGAGCATCAGATGTCTTACACTCATGAACCATTCCAACCTTAGGAATTAAAATTGATGCAACACCTGGACGACTAAATCAAGGAATATTTTTAATTAACCGTCCAGGTCTATTTTTTGGACAATGTTCAGAAATCTGTGGAGCAAATCATAGATTTATACCAATTGTAATTGAAAGAACATCAGTAAAATTATTTATTAAATGATTATCTAATATAATTTAAGGAGTTAGTTAAAATATAACATTAGAATGTCAATCTAAAATAACTATATACTAGTACACCTTGAAACATCAGATGACTGAAAGTAAGTAATGGTCTCTTAAACCAAAATATAGTAAGTTAACATTTACTTCTGATGGGGAATAATATTATACCAAATCCCTCAAATATCACCAATAATATGATTTTCACTATTTATTATATTTTCAATTATGATAATTATATTTAATCAAATAAATTTTTTCTCCTATAAACCAGTAAAAATTAAAAGAATTAAAAAAACAATATTAAAAAATAACATAAACTGAAAATGATAACAAACTTATTTTCAACATTTGATCCATCAACTAATATTTTTAATATATCATTAAACTGAAATAGTACATTTTTAGGACTATTATTAATTCCATCAATATTTTGATTAATACCATCACGAATTAATATTTTATGAAATAAATTAACATTAACCCTAAATAATGAATTCAAAACCTTATTAGGACAAAAATCCTTTCAAGGATCAACATTTATTTTCATTTCAATCTTCATTATAATACTATTTAATAATTTTATAGGCCTATTTCCATATATCTTTACAAGAACAAGACACATAACATTAACATTTTCAATTGCATTACCAATATGAGTAAGATTTATACTATTTGGTTGAATTAATAACACAAATCATATATTTATTCATCTTGTTCCTCAAGGAACACCAAATGCATTAATATCATTTATAGTTTTAATTGAAACAATTAGAAATATTATTCGTCCAGGAACATTAGCAGTACGACTAGCTGCAAATATAATTGCTGGACATTTACTACTTACATTACTAGGAAATACAGGACCATCATTAACAATAACAACTATCTATATCTTAATTATTATACAAATATTATTATTAGTTTTAGAATCAGCAGTAGCAATAATTCAAGCTTATGTATTCTCAATTTTAAGAACATTATATTCAAGAGAAACTTATTAAACTTATGTTAACAAATAACTCAAATCATCCATTTCATATAGTAGATTATAGACCATGACCATTAGTAGGATCAATTGGAACAATAGTAATACTTACAGGATTAGCTAAATGATTTCATATATATAACATTAACCTTCTCATAATTGGAATAATAATTACAATTCTAACAATAATTCAATGATGACGAGATGTAATCCGAGAAAGAACTTTTCAAGGACTACATACAAAATTTGTTTCAATAGGAATACGATGAGGAATAATTCTATTTATTGTATCAGAAGTATTATTTTTTATTTCATTCTTTTGAGCATTTTTTAATAGTAGATTATCACCAACTATTGAATTAGGAATAACATGACCACCAATAGGAATTCAATCATTTAATCCAATACATATTCCATTACTTAATACAGCAATTCTACTTGCCTCAGGAGTTACAGTAACATGAGCACATCACAGAATTATAGAATTTAATTATTCCCAAGCAACTCAAGGATTATTCTTTACAGTTTTATTAGGAGTATACTTTACAATGTTACAAATATATGAATATTTAGAAGCACCCTTCACTATTGCTGATGCAGTATATGGATCAACATTCTTTGTTGCAACAGGATTCCATGGTTTACACGTAATCATTGGTACATTATTCTTACTTACATGCTTAATTCGACATTTAATAAATCAATTCTCACCAAATCATCACTTTGGATTTGAAGCAGCAGCATGATACTGACATTTTGTAGATGTAGTTTGATTATTTTTATATTTATCAATCTACTGATGAGGTAGATAAAATATTTTTCTAGTATATTTAGTACATTTGACTTCCAATCAAAAAGATTAATCCATATTAAGAAAAATAATTATAATTTTAATAACAAGAATTTCAATTAGATTCATTTTACCAACAATAGTTATAATAATTGCAACAACTCTATCAAAAAAGTCAATTAATGATCGAGAAAAAAGATCACCATTTGAATGTGGATTTGATCCAAAAAGATCAGCACGTATACCATTCTCATTACAATTCTTCCTAATTGCAGTTATTTTCTTAATTTTTGATGTAGAAATTGCAATAATTTTACCAATTGTAATTATTTCCAAAACATCAAATATTAGAATATGAACAATAGCAACAATAATTTTTATTATAATTCTCCTAATAGGATTATACTATGAATGAAATCAAGGAGCTCTTAAATGAGCAAATTAGGGTTGTAGTTAAATATAACATTTGGTTTGCAACCAAAAAGTATTGAATTGTCAATCAACCTTAAATTTAAATAAGAAGCGAAATATTGCAATCAGTTTCGACCTGAAATCATGGCATAATAATGTCCTTATTTATTAATTGAAGCCAAAATAGAGGCATATTACTGTTAATAATATTATTGAACATAAGTTCCAATTAAGGAAATGTAAAGATAATATAAAAGCTGCTAACTTTTTATAATAGCGGTTAAACTCCGTTAACATTTCTTTAATTTATATAGTTTAATAAAACATTACATTTTCACTGTAAAAATAATATGAAAATATTTATAAATACCTAAAAATAAAATTATTTCCATAACATCTTCAATGTCATACTCTATTATAAGCTATTTAGGTAATAAATAAAAAAAACCATAAACAAAATAAATATTCAAAAAATAAAAGTTAATAAATAAACCTTAAAATTAAAATCATACAAAGATTGAAGATAATCAATTAAATATAAATAAAACGAATATAAACCCTGACCTCCTAATATCTCACCTCATCCATAATCAAAAGACTTTAATAAGTTATAACCAAAACTTAAAGGTACATATCTAATAAACTTAGTAGAAAGAAAAGGTATAAATCACATAGAACCAACAAATCTAACAAAAGATATAAAATTTAAAGAAAATAAACCAAAGAAATAATTAAAATCAGAAATTAAATAACCAAAATAAACCCCTAAAATAACAACAAATAAAGTTAAACCCTTTAAATATCAAGGTAAAACAATTATATAAGGAATAGGAAAAATTAATCAAGATAAAAATCTTCCACCAAAAACAGCAACAAACAATAAACCAATTATACCAAAAGAAATAAAATAACTTTTATCATTAAAGTAATAACTAGAATAAAAATTATTAACTCCTAACATTGAATAATAAAATAAACGAAAAGAATAAGAAGCTGTTAAACCAGTAGAAAGAAAAAACAATAAAAAAATTAAAGAATTAACTCAACTTAAACAAACAACTTCAAGAATTAAATCCTTAGAATAAAATCCAACTAAAAAAGGTATACCACACAAAGACAATCTAGAAACATTGAAACATATTGAAGTTAAAGGTATAAAATTAACAATTGAACCTATAAAACGAATATCTTGAGAATCCCTTAAATTATGAATTATTGAACCTGCACATATAAATAATAATGCCTTAAACAAAGCGTGAGTTAACAAATGAAAAAAAGCAAGAACATAATAACCCATAGATAAAATTCTTATTATTAATCCAAGTTGACTTAAAGTAGAAAGAGCAATAACTTTCCTTAAATCAAATTCAAAATTAGCCCCAAGACCCGCTATAAACATTGTTATACAACCAATTAATATTAATATTCAACCATAATTATAAGTTAATAATATTGGTCTAAAACGAATTAATAAATAAACACCAGCTGTAACCAAAGTAGAAGAATGAACTAAAGCAGAAACAGGTGTTGGAGCTGCTATAGCAGCAGGAAGTCATGAAGAAAAAGGAATTTGAGCTCTCCTAGTTATAGAAGCAACAACGATTAATATAGTAATAATCTTTATCTCAAAAGAATCAAAAATAAAGTAATAATAATTAATATAATTTCAACTTCCAAAATTCAATATTCAAGCAATAGAAATTAAAATACAAACATCACCAATTCGATTAGATAAAGCAGTTAATATTCCAGCATTATAAGACTTTACATTTTGATAATAAATAACTAAACAATAAGAAACTAAACCTAAACCATCCCAACCTAACAAAATTCTAATTAAATTTGGACTAATAATTAAAAGAACCATCGAAAGAATAAATATTAAAACAAGAATAACAAAACGATTAATATTCCTTTCATTATACATATAATCATTTCTATAATAAATAACCAAAGAAGAAATATATATAACAAAGGATATAAAAATTAAAGACATTCAATCAAAAATAAAAGTTATAATTACTATAGAACCATTTAAACTAAAAATTTCCCATTCAATAAAAACTCTATAGTCAAACATTAAATAATAAATACCAAATAAAAAAGTTAAAGTTCTGAATATAAATAAAACAACAAATCTCAATGAACAAATAGAAAATAAATACACGACCTAAGATGAAAAATTCATATCATTGATTCCACAAAACAATATTTTATATTAAAATACTTAAGTCACTAAAAATAAAAATATTCACCCTTTAAACACAAAATATTTAAAGGAAATCAATGTAAAAATAAAAGATGATATTCACGAAAGTAACCTAAAGAACAAGTATAAATACCAGAATAATAAAAACCATGTTGAGAATAAGAATATATATACAATGTATAAACAGCACTAAAAAAAGATAAAAAAATTAATAATAAAAATATGTAAGGAGACCATGAAATAATTCTATTTAATAGTCTAAACTCACCAAACAAATTTAAAGATGGAGGAGCAGCTATATTTGAAGATCTTAAAAGAAATCATCAAAAAGATATTGTAGGCATCAAATTAATTATACCCCTATTAATTAATAATCTTCGTCTACCTAAACGCTCATAAATAATATTTGATAAACAAAATAAACCAGAAGAACATAAACCATGTCCAACCATTAAAGATAAAGAACCCATAAAACCTCACCAATTCATAGTTATTAAACCACCAATTACTATACTTATATGAGCAATAGATGAATAAGCAATTAAAGACTTTAAATCAACCTGACGAATACAAATAAATCTAACAATAACACCACCAAATAAGCTTAAAGACAATCAAAAATAATTAAAACTTAACCCTAAAAAAGAAATAATCTTCATAACACGAAAAATACCATATCCACCTAACTTTAATAACACTCCAGCAAGAATTATTCTACCAGAAATTGGAGCCTCTACATGAGCCTTAGGAAGCCAAAGATGAAATAAAAATATGGGTATCCTAACTAAAAAAGCTAACAAAATAAAAATATAAAATATAAAATAAAAAGAACCACAATCAAATAATAATGGAAAATAAAGAGTATTAAAAATGCTATTAACCTTAAATAAAACTAATAATAAAGGCAATCTAGCAACTAAAGTATAAAAAATTAAATAAATACCAGCTTGTAAACGCTCAGGTTGATACCCTCAACCCAAAATTAATAGTATAGTAGGGATTAATCTAGATTCAAAAAAAATATAAAAAGATAATAAACTCAAACTAGAAAAAGAACAATACAAAGTAACCAATAATAATAAAACAAGTAAAATAAAAAAACTAGAATGATAAGAAAATAAATAAATTGATCTTCTTGCTGTAATTATTAAAGAAACAATTCAAAAACTTAACAAAATCAACATGAAAGAAAAATAATCAATACCAAAGAAATAACCAATTATATTTAAATCAGAATAAGAATAAACAGAAAATATAAAAATAAAACTTAATAAAAATATTAAAGCATGAACCAACCATCAACAACTTTCTAATAAACTAATAGGGATCAAAAAACATAACATCAACAAATATTTTAACATAAACACAAGAAAAAAGAATTAAAAAAATCATTTCCATGAGAACGAACTATAGAAACCAAAATAGAAAGACCCAAAGCACCTTCACAAACAGAAAAAACTAAAAATACAACAGGAAAAAAATAATCATAATCAAATTCAACTAAAAAAATAATAATCAGCATAAATAAAGAAAGAACAATATATTCCAATCTCAACAAAACTATTAATAAATATTTACGCTTTGAAGAAAAAACATAAACACCAGAAATATAAATTAATAAAGAAGTTAAAACACTAAACATAAACATTAGTTTTAATAGTTTAATAAAAACAATGGTTTTGTAAACCAAAATTAAGAAAGCACTTTTAAAACTTCAAGGGTAGAAAATTTTTCTATCATCGATCCCCAAAATCAACATTTTAATAAACTAACCCTTGAAATGTTAAAAATATTAATTATAAGAATATCAAATATACTAAATATTAACTTTATTAAAATAAACCACCCAATATTATTAATAATTATAATTATTATTCAAACTCTATTAATTAGAGTAATAATAGGATCAATAATAGAAAGATTTTGACTTTCATATATTCTATTCTTAACATTTATTGGAGGAATAATAGTCTTATTTATTTATATTACAAGAATTTCATCAAACGAAATATTTAATATTAAATCCACAAGAATAATTTTCCTTATAATTATAATACTAATTACAATAATCGTAATTTACAGTACAGAAAAAATCATATTTACAGAAATTATTAAAAATACAGAAACAATAAATATAAAATACACAATAAATTTCCAAGAAATAACAATATCTTTAACAAAAATATATAATAACCCCACACTTATTATTACAATCATAATAATAATCTATCTTTTTATTGCATTACTAGCAGTAGTAAAAATTAATAACATCAACCAAGGTCCTATTCGTAAAATAAAATAATAAACTAATGAATAAACCCTTACGATTAAAACACCCAATAATTAAAATCATTAATAATTCATTAATTGATTTACCAGCACCAACAAACATTTCATTCTGATGAAATCTAGGATCACTATTAGGTTTATGTTTAATAATTCAAATCATAACAGGATTATTTTTAACTATACATTACACCCCTAATATTGAAAGAGCATTTAGAAGTGTAATTCACATTTGCCGAGACGTAAATAATGGTTGAATCATTCGAACAATACATGCAAATGGAGCATCAATACTCTTTATTTGTGTATACCTCCATGTAGGGCGAGGAATTTATTATGGATCCTATATATATAAAAATACATGAATAACAGGAACATTGATTTTATTCTTAATTATAGCAACAGCATTTATAGGTTATGTATTACCTTGAGGACAAATATCATTTTGAGGAGCAACAGTAATTACAAACTTATTATCAGCCATCCCTTACATTGGAATAGATATTGTTCAATGAGTATGAGGAGGATTTGCAGTTGATAACGCAACACTTAATCGATTTTATACATTTCATTTTGTACTACCATTTATTATTATAGCAATAGTAATAATACATTTATTTTTTCTACATCAAATAGGATCTAATAACCCAACTGGATTAAATAGAAATATTGATAAAATCCCATTTCACCCCTACTTCACATATAAAGACTCAATTACATTTATTATTATAATTATAATCCTAGCAATACTATGTCTTATTAACCCATATATATTAGGAGACCCAGACAACTTTGTACCAGCCAACCCCTTAGTTACACCTGTTCACATTCAGCCAGAATGATATTTTTTATTTGCATATGCAATCTTACGATCTATCCCTAATAAATTAGGTGGTGTTATTGCACTACTTCTATCAGTTAGAATTCTTATAATTATACCATTCTATAATAAAAATAAATTCCGAGGAATTCAATTCTATCCAATTAACCAAATTATATTTTGAATTATAGTAATTGTAGTTTGCCTATTAACATGAATTGGAAAACGACCAGTAGAAGAACCTTACATTATAACAGGACAAATTCTAACAATTATTTACTTCTCATATTTCTTGATTAACATTCACATTGCAAAAATATGAGATATACTAATCAAAAAATAAGTTAATTAGCTTAAGAAAAGCATATGTTTTGAAAACATAAGATTAGAAGTTTAATTCCTCTATTAACTTTTAATTACTTAAAAAATTTAATTAACTAATTAAAAACATAACCCTTAAACCAATAAAAAATAATAAAAAGTTTAATGATAAAGGCAAAAAACTCCTTCAAGCCAAATATATAAGTTTATCATATCGAAAACGTGGTAAAGTACCACGTACTCAAACAAAAAGGAAAGAAACAAAAGAAATCTTAATAAAAAATAAAAATGAATAAAAATCACCACCTAAAAAAACTAATGAAAATAATATTCTTATAAAAATAATTCTAGCATACTCAGATAAAAAAATTAAAGTAAATCCACCAGCCCCATACTCAATATTAAACCCAGAAACCAACTCAGACTCACCTTCAGCAAAATCAAAAGGAGTCCGATTGGTTTCTGCTAAAGAAGAAGCAAAGAAAGCCAAAGATAAAGGAAAACAAAAAACAATAAATCAACAATAAATTTGTAAATTTATAAAATTAAAAACATCAAATCTATCAATAAGTAAAATTAAAGAAAGTAAAATTAAAGCTAGTCTAACTTCATAAGAAATAGTTTGAGCAACAGAACGCAAAGAACCTAATAATGAATAATTAGAATTAGATGATCAACCTGCAATTATTAAAGTATAAACTCTCACTCTAGTACAGCAGAGAAAAAATAAAAATCCATAAGAAAAAGAACATATATAAGTTATATAAGGAAAAATAGATCAAATAAACAACGAAATCATTAAATTAAAAACTGGAGAAAAATAATATATAAAATAATTTGATATAAAAGGAACAGGCTGTTCCTTACAAATTAATTTAATAGCATCACTAAAAGGTTGAGGAATACCTAAAATACCAACTTTATTTGGACCTTTACGAATCTGAATATAACCTAATACCCTTCGTTCTAACAAAGTTAAAAAAGCCACTCTAATTAAAACACAAATAATTAAAAGAAAAAAATTTAAAATAAATATAAGCAAATCATACATTATCAATACTATTTGTAGAAAAATCTACATAAATGAATTCTAAATTCAACACATTAATCTGTCAAAATAGTAAATAATTAATTTTAATCAATAAATAAAAACTATTTTAATCATATGGTCCTCTCGTACTAATATGAATATTATAATTCTTAGGATAAAAACCGACCTGGCTCACGCCGGTCTGAACTCAGATCATGTAAGAATTTAAAGGTCGAACAGACCTAATTATTAAGCTACTACACCTAAAATTAATCTTAATCCAACATCGAGGTCGCAATCCATTTTGTCAATATGAACTCTCAAAAATGATTACGCTGTTATCCCTAAGGTAACTTAATCTTATGATCATAAATTATGGATCAAATGAACATAAATCAATGATTCAATAATGAAGAGTTTAATTATTCTTCATGTCACCCCAACCAAATAATAAAAAATTACATAAAAAGATAACCTAAAATAATATAAAACTTATAAATATCAAGCTCTATAGGGTCTTCTCGTCCTAAAGAAGTATTTAAGCCTTTTAACTTAAAAGTTAAATTATAAAATTTATTAAGAGACAGTTAATTTCTCGTCAAACCATTCATTCAAGCCTCTAATTAAGAAACTAATGATTATGCTACCTTTGCACGGTCAAAATACCGCGGCTCTTTAAATTTATTCAGTGAGCAGGTCAGACTTAAAAATATTATCAAGAAGCCATGTTTTTGATAAACAGGCGGAAATTAATTTTGCCTAGTTCCTTATAATAAATTAACAATTCATTTTCTTAAACAAAATAAATATACTAATTTCATCACTATTACAAAAATTGAAAAATCAAATTAATTATCTTAATAAAAACCCTAAAATCATTATAAAATCATTAACTTAAAAATGAACTAAAACGTAATCAAAAAATAGCTGGTCTTAAGCTTATTATTATTCTATATAAAATAATGAACTTATAGGAATTTAACTTCAAAGCTTATCCCTTAAAGAATAAATAAATTAATATTATAAATTTAAAATTAAATTCTAAACACCAATTATAAAAAATTAAATTTTTTCTTAAGAAACTAAATATCTTAGGAAACGAATAACATATCATTTCTACAAATAAATAAATGATATTTATGAAACAATAACCATCATTTATTTGTAAATCAACCTAAATTGAGATTAATTAATTTAAATCAAAATTTTGATAAACCCTGATACAAAAGGTACAAAAAATAAAATTTACTTACCTAAATTTTAAAAATAATTAATAATTCAATTACATTACTAATAAACTATAATAACAAATAATCAATTCCATAAAAAATACTAAGACATAAACCAATAAAATTACTTTTATTAAACAAAATAAATCACAAAAAATAAAAATAATATAATAAATTAATCAAAACATCCTGAATTGCACAGAAAAAAAATCAGTGTAAATGATATACTTTACTATAAAGATTTGTCTTGATTAAAACTTACTAGATACACTTTCCAGTACATCTACTATGTTACGACTTATCTCATATTAATTGATAATAAATTAAATAATAATCAATAATGAGAGTGACGGGCGATGTGTACACATTTCAGAGCCAATATCAATTAAATTAAATAAATTAAATTACTATCAAATCCACCTTCATTAGAATATTCCAAAACCAAATTCATAATAAAAAAATTTATTGTAACCCATCATACACTTAACTATAAACTGCACCTTGACCTGAGATAATTTTTAATGGAAAAACAGAAAAATTATGACTCCAAAAAGATTTTCCGATAACGGAGATATACAAACAAATAAATTAAGTAAAGTTAATTGTGTACTATCAATTACGAGACAGGTTCCTCTGAATGGAATGAAATACCGCCAAATTCTTTGAGTTTAAAGACCCTAACTAATACTACCCAGGCAATTTAAATTAACACTTAAAATAATAGGGTATCTAATCCTAGTTTATCTCTTAAGTTTCATAGGTTCATAATAAAGAGTTATACTAAAAAATGAAATTTCACCTAATAAATTCAAAATAAAACTCAAATATACTAATAACTATATTAACCAAAAATATTCAATTGTACTAATCGTGTAACCGCGGCTGCTGGCACGAAATTTACCAGTACTTTATCAATTACTAATTCCAAAATAACTTGATAATTAAATTTAATTACTACAAAATAGAACATTTAGTAAAACAAAACTTATATGTAACATAAAGAAATAATGAATTTATAAGCAAGAATAAAACTTTAAAATTATAGACGAAACAGATACACTAAAAATAAATTTCTTAAAATATTAAACAAACAAGATTCTTAGAATCTTAATCTTAGAATCTTAATTAAATTTTTTTATAAAAAAATCAATAAAAATTAGAATATTAAATCTACCAGAGTACAACAACAACTTCTCTATTATATACTACAAAGATAAGCATGGTACTTGTATTGCGTTAAATGGTTTTTATTATCTTCTTTATTATTTAATCTTTCTTTTCACTTATAAATAAAGGAAGATTAAATAATATAAATAATTTAATTCTATACAATATGTAATTTAACATTATCTTAAATCATATGCAATTAAATCCATTATATTAATACATATGTAATTATATTATATTATATTATTAATTTAAATATATGTTAATATAATATAATTATTTATAATTAATTAATATTCTATTAGAATAATATTAAATATGTTAATTATATTGATTATATCTAATAATCTTAATGTAATATATTTAATTACACTACTCTAAATATTTTATTATATAATCATTTCTTTTGCCTTAAAAATATAAGTAGCTATAATCCTCGGTAAATATATGCATACAAATAGGTTATTAATAATAATAAAATACTACTGATAATGATATATTCAATTAGATGTAATGTATAAAGAATAAATTATTTATATTAATAAACGCAAAATAGGTAAGAAAAAACCTAATAATTCAGCAAAATTTTCCAATTCTAAAACAAAACCTATATATTTGATTTTTTAAATAGGAGCTTTAAATTTATATATAAAATAACAAAAATGAAAAAAA